ACTACTAATGCAGTGTCTACTGACTGGGTCTTGAATTAGATTGGATAGCCGGACGGGGAATCTAATGAAATTTTTAGTTGCGGAAAGGTCGGAAGATACTTTGTATACATACTCATGAAAGTCTTTGAGTACTCCAGGATTCATTCAATATTAATTAGATTGAATGGATAATTGGCTTTGACTTATTTATATATGTATTTATTTATTTGTATTTATTTGAATATATAAAGAATATATAAATATTTTTAAATCTTTTACTTATATTGAACTTAGATTTATTTATAATATAAATTGAAAAATAGAAATTATGAATAAAGTACAAAAAGAAATTTTTACTTTAATCTCTAATCAAGAACGTAATAGGACGTCTTCGATTGTTTCATAGAGCCAATAGGAGACGTAGATCAAATGGGAAAAATGGGAAAGAAAAAAATAGGGGTATGCCCTAGATAGTGATCTATCTTGATTCTATATTTTTATACTTTTTACTTAATAAAATGAAGGGCACCAAAAGAAAGAATAGGTTTTATTATTACTACATGTTAGTAACATTCCTTTGATACTTCAAAGGCTAAGGCTGTCTCCGCGTATTTTGCTGGTGCTTAATGTTTTCCGATTATACAAGAAATCTTATAATTATAAGAACGTGTTATAATTGGATTTATTGGATTGTTTCATCAACAGTGTTGGGTTAGAACCCCCCGTTGACTCTCCGCCAATGATTTTTTTATTATTAGTGAACAGTAATTGAATAATTCCTTCATATTCATAGAGATAGAGGACATAATTCACATGGATATAGTAAGTCTCGCTTGGGCTGCTGTAATGGTAGTCTTTACATTTTCCCTTTCACTTGTAGTATGGGGCAGAAGTGGACTCTAGAAGTACTACTAATTGAATTTAGGAATCAAACTGTATCAATTTTTTTATAGATCTTTCTGCAAAGCCTTTTTTTTTTTTTATTTGAATTTCACTGTTTGTATTTCGAAAGGAATACAAATGGTAGGGAATTGATTCCAACCGTATTCTTCATAACTTTTCTATTTCGATGAACCGACTCTTACCAAAGTTATATATGGGAAATGGGGAAGAACGGAACCCTTTTTTGTTTTTCCCTTTACTGTTCAAAGAAAAAAGAAATCTGTTATTACATGGATACCCTTATGGGAAACAACATAGTGTGGGAAACAACATAGTGGTTGTCCAACGAGATACTACAACTACACATAATAAAACATTGTCTTGGGCGAGTCACATATTGCGCACTTACCGCTTGTTTTATTATGTGGTTTATTATTGTATAAATTTTATTTAGGCTGTGCTTGCTTTATTGAACTCATTTCATATCATGGTTCAAACGTTAAAATCGGTGAGGTTTACTAATCCTTTTCGAAATCCGAAGAAGTTCCCACGGAACCCCCCGGATCCTATGTCAACTGCTCAATCAATTACTTCTTTGTCGGAATGCTAACAAAAAGATTACTTGCTTTTATTTTACCCATACCCTTTTCTCCTTCATTGATTTTATTCTTTCTTTCAATGGATATCGGGATTCATATTAAAAATAATCCGAAATACAGGAATTAGAATCGTAAGAATAAGAGCTGTCTTTCGATTATTTCAGATTATTAATTGGAATCAACACAAATCAAATAGAACTAGATGAAGAAATAGAATTGGGACACGACACTATGTAATTATATAGATGGAATTGATAGCTATATATATGAAGATAATAATGTAGATTAATATATATTAAATTAACCTGTATCTTCAGACAGTAAACTTTATACAGTACAATAACAATACTAGATAGTATGGTAGAAAGATTCATATTTTTCTTTCTACCATACTATCGTCTCTCATAGAACACTGCTGATTCTATTTCGCTCATTTCATTCATTTAAGACGCGAAATTGGAATCTTTTTCGTTTTATTTCTTTTCTTCAATCATTGATAAGAACTAAAAAGTCAAGTTTAATTCAAATTAATCGCTCTGACTTACTGTTTTTACGTATATTATAAGTAAAAAAGCAGTAGGAACTAGAATGAACAGTGCAGTAGCAATAAATGCAAGAATATTTACTTCCATAATTTCATCGTTTCATTTTTCTTTAATTGGCAATAACTCGGGATTTAATCCCATAGAGATGATAAATCTTTCGTCTGTAAATTCAATGGGATGAATTACGTCTCGATGTAATCGAATCGATCAATATCATGAATAACAATATCTGGGCTATCAAATCGATTCATCGTCAAGAATTGAATAGTATAACATAGGAAGATCTTTTATCCATACCGAATTCAAAGGTTGATTCCTGATCCAATCAAAAATTCCTTTAAATTAATTTCTCTTTTTATTTATCATTCTTTTCTATAACTTACCGCCTTCCTTGTACAATCATCTGATCCTTGTACAACCATCTGATGAAGTATCATCTAACCGCCTTTACACTTACCTTACCATTGATTTTAACCAAACCCAAACAAACAATCGAATCGAAATGAAAAAAAAAATAAGAGAGATCCCGCTGGTAATGCAATTCTGCTATTTGTACTCCCTTTCACAGAAAAATGGAGAGACGAATTGATGTATTTTTTGATTGGATTTGGATCCGTCGGGACTGACGGGGCTCGAACCCGCAGCTTCCGCCTTGACAGGGCGGTGCTCTGACCAATTGAACTACAATCCCAGGGAAATAACATAATAAAATAAAGTGTACAGTATACCTATTCTTAATGATTTCATTCAAACCCTTTCGACTTAGATTTTCGATTAGAATTGCCATGTTGGAATAGAGAAGTGAGTGATATATTGATATCCATATGGATATGCACCTTAGCGAAAGCGGCATGGATTACTAATAATCTTTTCGTTATTGCCAAATCAATTGGATAATCAATCTTTCAATGAAAAAGTTCTTTTTTCTTTATTTTACTCTTGTCCTTAGCCTTTACACTTACCGATCCAGATATGAATCTAGATCATTAGAAAAATCATAATTTGTTAAAAATAAAAAAAAAAAAAAAATTCAATTTAAATAGAGTAAATAAATAGTGGCAGAGATATATCAAAAAATTTGACTTTTTTTTTTTTACTATTGGGATCGAGCATTTCGGGAAACCAACAAATGGGTTATATCGTTTCATGGCAGATCGGCGAATTATTGGGCCGAGCTGGATTTGAACCAGCGTAGACATATTGCCAACGAATTTACAGTCCGTCCCCATTAACCGCTCGGGCATCGACCCAGGAAGAATCAATTTCAGGCTTATTGATAATCCACGATCAACTTCCTTTCGCAGTACCCTACCCCCAGGGGAAGTCGAATCCCCGCTGCCTCCTTGAAAGAGAGATGTCCTGAACCACTAGACGATGGGGGCATACTTGCCCGACCGCCATCATACTATGCTCATAGTATGAATAGTTTTTTGAAATTGTCAATATAATAGAATGGGAATGGTATGACTCAATACAAAGGATAGTACTTTTCGGTGAGTAATTTGTCTACCAGAAAGGGGGATTAAACTCCATTCTTCCGCTTTCATTCATTGATTCACTCATTGTTAAGATTAGGCGGGCATATTTCTACCTCACACTAAGACAGGAAATTCAAATAAAAAAAAAAAAACGATAAATTTGAAAATAGGGGAAGAGGGATCAATAAGTTATTGAATTTTTTTCTCTAATTTTTTTTGGTTCAGAGGACAGGCCGAATCTCTTTATCAACGATTGCCTTCGATAAACTATTTCGAATCTATGTTGAATTGGTAGGTACATGTATTAATCAAATGAATTTCGTTATAATGGAAAATAATGGAAATTAGGGTGGGTCGGTCTGGAAACAATGCATTACATTAATATTTATCAAATACAATATCAATAAACCTTTTTTTACCTATACTTACTAGGTCAATCAAATTGAGCGTTCCTGAATGAACCACTATGCGTTTAAGATATATCTATTACATAGATTATAACGTATAAACGCATAAGATATGTCTATAGACATATAACATATAATAAGTATATACACTAAACTCATAGTAACTAGCGGTCAGGAATTGACGTAAACGGGCCCCTTTAACTCAGTGGTAGAGTAACGCCATGGTAAGGCGTAAGTCATCGGTTCAAATCCGATAAGGGGCTTTGGTTTTTTCATAAAACTCCAGCGGTAGTATTCCTATTTATAGAGATATTGTTGTCATTTGTAATAAAAAAGTAACAAACCATAAAATGGAATATAATTTGAATATTGAAATTTTATTAAATACTAATGAAGTGAAGTATAGTGATTATAGTTATAAAGTTGAACATTTGTTATCATGTTTATTATATTGTTATAAATATTATAATGATAAGTTTATAATGAATAATTCTAAGTTGTCTACTTGAATCTCCAAATATTCCTATTACTTTGTTCTATTATTCCAATCAAATCAATTAAATTCGAAATCAACAAAAGAAAAAGTAAGTGGACCTAACCCATTGAATCATAACTATATCCACTATTCTGATATTAAAACTCGATAGAGATAAAATTGGAAGAGTGGATCTTTTTTTTTTTCATTTTCATATTTCTTTGGATTACGCGGGAATCTGTCGATATTTCCGATTAAATCTTCTTGTTTCTCGATGTTATATAGCAATGCTATTCCCTTACTTTACAGCGAAAGATTTATTCCAAGCACAACATAAGAATAAGAGGCGTTTAAAATATCTTTCTTTGATTCCAGCACACAAGACAAAATCACTTTCTATTTTATCATATGTATGTTTTATAATTTATAATGTATATTATATATTTTATATATTTAGATAGATATCTATCAGATCGTGGTTTCATGTAACAAATATTTATGGATACATATGATATTTTTGTTCCGATAATGGAATGTAAAATGGATGCAAGAAAGAGACTTTGATTTATAGTCTCCTGTTATTAAATTCAATACACTATTAATTTATAATTTAATTAAATATATAAATAAAAATT